TTTTTTTTTACTGGGAGTTCTGGGTATCGGTTTATATGGTTCTACTGAACCAACATTCAATTTTGAAATATTAGCCAATCAGTCCTATCCTGTGGCCTTGGAAATAATACTCTATATTGGATTTTTTATTACTTTTGCTGTCAAATTGTCAATCATCCCCATACATACATGGTTACCAGATACCCATGGGGAAGCGCATTATAGTACTTGTATGCTTCTAGCCGGAATCTTATTAAAAATGGGAGCATATGGATTAGTTCGGATCAATATGGAATTATTCCCTCATGCTCATTCTATATTTTCTCCTTGGTTGATGATGGTAGGTGCAATGCAAATAACCTATGCAGCTTCAACATCTCTCGGTCAACGGAATTTAAAAAAAAGAATAGCCTATTCCTCTGTATCTCATATGGGTTTCATACTTATAGGAATTTGTTCTATCACCGATATTGGACTGAACGGAGCCCTTTTACAAATAATCTCTCATGGATTTATTGGTGCTGCACTTTTTTTCTTGGCCGGAACGACTTATGATAGAATACGTCTTGTTTATTTTGATGAAATGGGTGGAATAGCTATCCCAATGCCAAAAATATTCACGATGTTCAGTAGCTTTGCGATGGCTTCCCTTGCATTACCAGGCATGAGTGGTTTTGTTGCCGAATTAATAGTCTTTTTTGGACTAATTACTAGTCCAAAACATCTTTTAATCACAAAACTCCTAATTTCTTTTGTAATGGCAATTGGAATGATACTAACTCCTATTTATTTATTATCTATGTTACGCCAGATGTTCTATGGATACAAGATATTTAATGTTCCAAACTCTTATTTTTTTGATTCTGGACCACGAGAGTGTTTTGTTTCGATCTCTATTTTTTTACCCGTACTAGGTATTGGTATGTATCCTGATTTTGTTCTTTCACTATCAGTTGAAAGGGTTGAAGTTATTCTATCTAATTCTTTTTATAGATAGTTTTTTTCATAAAAAAAAATGAAAAAAAAAATGTTCGTTGTACAATGACAAAAAGAAGGCCTTTTCTTCTTCTCTTACGTTAAGTAAAAAAATGAATTTGAACTGGCGAGAACCCGGCGAATCACTACAAAATGAACCGGGTTCTCGCCAGTTCACACAAAGTTTTTTTATCTGATATGCGCTGTACACTTTTCTATTTCTATTGGTAAGAACCCCCTTTTGAATTCAATTAGATGTTAATGTAAATGAACCATAACTATGTAGTCCTATTCCTAATAGATTAACCCCAAAATAGCATATCCAAATTATAAGAAATCCAATAGACGACACAATTGCGGAATTTGTACCCTTCCATTTTCTATTTGTTCGAGTATGTAAATAAATTGCAAATACGATCCAAGAAATAAAAGCCCAAGTTTCTTTTGGATCCCAACTCCAATAGGATCCCCATGCTTCGTTAGCCCATACTGCTCCAGAAAGAATTCCTATGGTTAAAAAAAGAAATCCTAAACTAATAACCCGATAACTCCAATAATCCAATTGTTGAATCAATTGTGACCTGTAATAATTTTTTGGAGAAAAAAAAGAAGTATTTTGGAAAAAATTACTTCGTTCATTCATGTATTCGATTTTAGCAAAGAAAAATGACTCATTTAAATTTACTAAATGATTACTCGTAGCAAAAACCTTTATCTTTTTTCTAATTGTAATGACTAGAAGTGATACTGATAATAATGATCCACATAAAAGGGACGCATAGCCTAGTATCATCATACTTACGTGCATTATTAGCCACTCAGATTGAAGAGCGGGTACTAATATTGTGGATTCGTGTATTTCAGTTAAAAGACCTGAAGTAGCAAAGCCCTGGGTAAAAATAGCACTTGGTCCAATTATTGTGCTTAGAAGATTTGGATTTTTTTTGAAATACGGAACTATATGAATAAGGGAAAAGCTCCATGAAAGAAAGATTAACGATTCATATAAATCACTTAGTGGAAAATGTCTCGAATAAATCCAACGAGTAATTAATAATCCTGTTATACAGAAAAAAGTCATTATCATGCCCTTTTCGGATGAATCATATACTTTTACATCGACTAAAAAGGTTATCAAATGAATTGTAATTATAATTGAAACGATCGAAAAACAAATATGAGTTAATATATGCTCTAAGGTTGAAAATATCATAAAAAAGAGTCCCTTAATTATAAAATAGAAATCGGCAATTGAATTCATTATAGGATCTATTTACTTTTTTTAGGAGATGATATGCCGCTACTCGGACTCGAACCGAGATGCTCTCGCACTGCTTCCTAAGAGCAGCGTGTCTACCAATTTCACCATAGCGGCTTGTCTTGAACTCATAATAGCCTATGAATAAGCAATCGTCTAGATTTAAGAATTCAATTGGGTGGAATATTTTTTAGGAAAGATTCAAATTGATGAATAAAAATCCGTTCAAATAGGTATTTGAAGGTTCATTATTTTAGCTTAGGGTCTTAGTTTTATTGTGTATTTTAT